CTTCCACTGCAGTGTCCGAGTCGATACTATTACTTTCTCTCGAACCATGGTAATCTTATTATTTGATCAAATCATTAAATTATTTATTTCTCTTGAAATCATTTCAATGTTTTGTTTATTTTTACACACGCCTTTTTTTAGGGGGCCTACAGCCATTATGTGGCATAGGGGTTACATCCCGTATGAAACTTAATATTACACCACTTCTACGAATAGCCCTTAATGCTGCATCTCGTCCGAGACCGGGGCCTTTTATCATGACTTCGGCTCGTTGCATACCTTGATCCACTACCGTCCGAATAGCATTTCCTGCTGCGGTTTGTGCCGCAAAGGGTGTCCCTCTTCTTGTACCCTTGAATCCACAAGTACCGGCGGAGGACCAAGAAATTACCCGGCCTCGTACATCTGTAACAGTCACAATGGTATTGTTGAAACTTGCTTGAACATGAATAACCCCTTTTGGTATTCTACGCGCACTCTTACGTAAACCAATACGCCCATTCCTACGTGAACCGATTCTGGGTGCGGGTTTTGCCATATTTTATCGTCTCATAAATATAAGTCAGAGGTATATGGATATATCCATTTCATGCCAAAACGGATCTTTTCCGCTTTTTTTTATTTGTATATTGGGTCCCTTAGGGAGTCTCTTTTATTTTATAAAGATTATCCTTGTCTTTGTTTATGTCTCGGGTTGGAACAAATTACTATAATTCGTCCCCGTCTACGGATCAGTCTACATTTTTCACAAATTTTACGAATGGAGGCCCTTATTTTCATATTTGTCATTCCTTAACTGAATTTCAAATTTACTTATTTGAAGAAAATTAGTTTCTGGAAATTTGAAACTTTCGAATTGTATCCCTCCGAAAGGAATATTGAAGTTGAAAAAAAAAACCACCTAATCGTTTGAATCCTTGTTTCGGAGTCTAGAAACTATATGCCCTTTGGTTGAATCATAATGACTTCTTTCAATTTTTACTCTATCTTCCGTTGGTATACGTATAAAACTACGTTGAATCCTTCCTGAACCATAACCTAGAATCCGATCTTCATTATCTAAATGAATCCGACGCATACCATTCGGAAGTGATTCAGGAATTAAACTTTCATGAATCCAGTTTTCTTTTTTCATTCGCGGTAAAACCTCCTTGAAGTATTAACTAATGTAAGAGGAGAGTGAGAATAGAAACCCGTTCTTTATCTTTTTTTTTCACAAATAGTAAAGTTCCATATCTTAATTTGGATATAAGAAAGCTTACCATATATAACACAAAATTTCTCCGCCGATTCCTTCTAGTCGGGCCTCTCGGTCCGTCATTATACCCCGAGAGGTAGAAAGAATTACAATCCCCATCCCACCTAAAATTCTAGGAATTCGTTGATAACTAGAATAGATTCGTAGACCGGGTCGACTGATCCGTTTTAAATTTAAAACAGTTTTACATGGACCTTTCCTATTCCTTCTATGCCGTAGGGTTAAAACCAAAAAATATTTGTTGTTTTCCTGATGTTTCCTCACATTTTCAATAAAACCTTCTCTTAACAGTATTTTAACAAGGTTTTCGGTGATGTTAGTAGATGGTATTCGAACTGTTCCTTTTCTATTCATGTCAGCATTGCGTATAGAAGTTATTATATCAGCAATAGTGTCTTTACCCATGATAAATTAAAATTATTGTTACCCCCGAACTTTGCTATAATCAACATGCTTTTTTCCTTCTATTTTATGAATTGTTAAAGATATATGCGTGAGACAAATTTACTAATTAATCTAGTTTACTCTATTCATATTTTATTCAAATGCTATAATAGCATTAGAGTCTCCGTTTTATTAGACTTATAATACTTCAGGTGCTAATGAAACTATTTTAGTGAAATTTAACTGTCTCAATTCCCGTGCGATCGCACCAAAAATTCTAGTTCCTTTGGGATTTCCTTCTTGATCAATAACAACCGCAGCATTGTCATCATATCGTAGTATCATACCGTTGTCACGTTTGAGTTCTTTACAAGTACGTACAATTACAGCTCTGATCACTTCGGATTTTTCTAGAGGTGTATTTGGTATTGCTTCCTTGATTACAGCAACAATAACGTCACCAATATGAGCATATCGTCGATTACTAGCTCCTATGATTCGAATACACATTAATTGTCGGGCCCCGCTGTTATCCGCTACATTTAAGTGGGTTTGAGGTTGAATCATATCATTTTTTTTTATTTGCTCTTTCACTGCGAAGGGGCTAAGTAAAAAAAGAAATATTGTTTGTCCAAAACAAAAAAAAAAGAAACCTATAATTTTGTTTTTTTTTTTTTTTCATTCAAAAGATTTCTTTTCTTTGGTTATACATTCTTATCCCGAAATAATGAATTGCGTTCGTATAGGCATTTTGGATGCCGCTATTGAAATAGCCTTTCTGGCTACATTTTCTGCTACTCCACCCATTTCATAAAGTATTCTACCCGGTTTAACGATAGCTACCCAATATTCGGGAGATCCTTTACCGGAACCCATACGCGTTTCCGCGGGTCTTACTGTAACAGGTTTGTCTGGAAATATACGTACCCATATTTTTCCGCCGCGGCGTACGTTTCGTGTCATTGCTCGCCGCCCTGCTTCTATTTGTCTAGACGTGATCCACGCGGGTTCAAGTGCCTGAAGAGCATATCTACCAAAGCAAATACGATTACCTCGATAAGATATTCCTTTCATTCTTCCTCTATGTTGTTTACGGAATCTGGCTCTTTTGGGGTTATAGTTGATGGTTCTTTTTCAATTTCAATTCCATCTCTACTACAGAACCGGACATGAGAGTTTCTTCTCATCCAGCTCCTCGCGAATGAAAAATAACAATTATAACATGGTATACATGTATTTAATGAATAATATACTGAATCGTGGGAGTCTTTGACATTTTATCTAATATCTAATCTATTAGAAATTTGTATATCTTGTTTTGATAGTTTCTATAAAAAAAACTAAACATGTATTCAATTTCTATTTATTTATAGTTATAGATAATTATTTTATAGATTAGTTAGAGATAATAGATAATAATAATAGAATTTCGTTTTATTATAACGAGTATTTATTTTGTTTTGTCTTTTTTATTATCATATTATATTGGATCTATCAAAATTTAGAAATCCAATAAAATAAAAACTTTCGCAGGCGAATATTTACTCTTTCCATATCTATTTCAGTTGTAGGGTTATCCTATGACATGGCCTCTCAGAATAAAAGTGGATTGGTCCCGGGTTCGTTTCGCCATCCTACCCAATGAATTATTAGGATTCGTTTTCAATAGAATCTTCTGCATCCACGGGTTCCGTCGTTCCCATCGCTTCGCGATTAATGGTTAGGCCTGAATTCTACAGCGGAGCTCCTAATGAAAATGAAATGTGTTATTGAGTCAATTTTCTCAGTCTTTGTGGACCCGGGGCTCTTGACTTTTTTTGTTCTATGAACAAATTCATCGAATTATAGATCAATCAAATTAGTATTGATGCTTTATTACGCTATCCTTTATAAGATCGCTCAGAGACCTTACATATTGGAATCATATAGCATTAGTATTCTTTTTCTCTCTTTCTCTCACCCTTCCATTTATCTGCATTCTTTTTGTTATTGCTTCACAACTTAAAATCAGATTGGTTTTTCTTTTTTTTGCTTGTTTATGCAAACAAAAATTCAGTTGCTACAATGATATGATCAATATATCATATCGTGACTAGTTCTTTAGATCCAGATAATATGAAGCGGTGAGTTGGTTAGTAGTTCGATAGTTATTAGTTCATACTATGGGCCAGTCCGTTTTTTTGACTACTAACCCTACAAAAACCAACGAGTCACACACTAAGCATAGCAATTATATCAATATAAAAAAATGAATTGAATTTTTATTCAACCTTATAGAATTAGAATTGCCCATTTTTTTTTTTGATTTAACAGAAAAAGAATGAAAGAGTTTGTCATTTTTTGCTTTTTTATTTCCGATAGAACGTAAAGACAAGTCAAATAAAGGCTTAGGCTTCCTCGTCTACAAATATCCAAATTTTGATGCCTAATACCCCATAGATAGTTCCAACTGCATAGGAACAATAATCAATTTTAGCTCGAATGGTTTGTAGAGGAACTCTACCCTCTCTGATCCATTCAACACGCGCAATCTCTTTTCCGTCGATACGTCCTGCAATTTGTACTTGAATTCCTTTTGTACCTGCTTGTTCAGTTAATTCAATAGCCTTTTTCATTGCTTTTCGAAATGAAACCCTATTCTTTAATTGTCCGGCTATAAATTCGGCGAGAATATTAGGGTGTCCATAAGGGTTTGTAATTCTTGTAAGAGCAATGTTGAGTTTTCGGTTTACACAATTAATTTCTTTTTGTACATCTATCTGCAATTCTTCGATTCTTCGAGGCCCGCCTTTACCTTCGAGTAATAATTTTGGGAATCCCATATAGATTATGACCTGAATCAAATCGATTCTTTTTTGAATCTTTATGCATGCAATTCCCTCAACACCAGAGGATATTTGAATATTTTTTTGTACATAATTCTTTATCCAATCTCGGATTTTTTGATCTTCTTGTAGCCCTTCGGAATAATTTTGTGGTTGTGCAAACCAAAGAGAATGATGACCTTGGGTTGCACCAAGTCTGAAACCAAGTGGATTTATTTTTTGTCCCATAATCTCCCAATACTATATATATCATGACACGTCATATCCGTGTACTTACTTATTTTTATTTCTCCATACGTTGCCTTTGAAGTATAATATGGCGTATTTGGCTCCTTTATACTTCCTTTTTTATACTTCCTTTACAGATATATCTTTTAATCCAATAGTTATATGAAAAACGGGTCTTTTTATCGGATAACTACGCCCTCGAGCTCGAGGTTTTCATTTTTTCACAGTAGTACCCCTTCACGACTTCCGCTTTGCTAATGATTAAACTTGCTTCGTTTAAACCGACATTGTGAATAGCATTTGTT